AACTAATGTATCAAGCTTCTTCATAGCATTATCCATTATAAATGAATTTTCTAGCATTTGACCCCGTACCACCGAAAGGTTTGGTCGCATACTTGAAAAATAACCCAAAAAATCAAGGGAATGCTTGGATAATTGGTTTATATAAATCCTTCCTGGTTGAGACCACACATAAGAATGACATTGCCATAAATTGACAAGATAATATTTCCACTTATTCATCAGAAGAGGGGTATCCTTCGAAGACAGAATAGATTTTCCTTGATATCTAACATAATGCATAAAAGGATCCTTGAAGAACCATAAGATGGCGGCCGGAAAATCATTAACGAAGACTTCTTCTACAGGTACAGGATATTTTTTTTTTTCATAGAAATGGATTCGCTCAAAAAAGATACCAGAAGAGGTTAATCGTAAATGAGAAGATTGATTACGAAGAAAAAGTAAAATGGATTCGTATTCACATACATGAGAATTATATAGGAGCAAGAATAATCGTGGATTACTTTTTGAAAAAATAATTTTTTTTGGAGTAATAAGACTATTCCAATTATAATACTCGTGAAGAAAGAATCGTAATAAATGTAAAGAAGAGGGATCTTTCACCCAATAGCGAAGGGTTTGAACCAAGATTTCCAGATGAATGGGGTAGGGTATTAGTACATCTGATACATAATTTAAATGTGGGAATTTGTCCTCTAAAAAAGGAAATATTGAATGAATTGATCGTAAATTATAAGATTTTACGATTTCTGTCGCCTCTAAGGAAGATACTAATCGTAGGGAAAACGGAATTTCCACAATGACTGCAAATCCCTCCGACATCATTTGAGAATACAAATTTTTGTTGTACCCAAAAAATTTATTTTGGTTAGAATCATTAGCGGAAATTATCAAATGATTCTGTTGATACATTCGACTAATTAAACGTTTTATAATTAGTAAACTATATTTAGTGTCATAACCTACATTATCCAACAAAATCGATCTATTTAAACCATGATCATGAGCAAGTGCATAAATATACTCCCGAAAGATAAGTGGGTATAGGAAGTCATGTTGCTGATATCTATCTAGTTCTAAATATCCTTGAAATTCTTCCATTTTAAATTTGAACAAGAAAAGAAATAGGTGATTTATTGGGTTATCAAATGATACATAGTACGATACAGTCAAAACAAGGTATTATAGTAAGAAAATACCTCGGAACAAGTAAGACTCATCAACAGACTCTCTAGCCTCTCTTTTTCCATCTAATTGATTTATGTTCATTCTAGGGTAACAAGATGGTTAGAAGTCCTTTATTTTTTCAATCCAATCGCTCTTTTGATTTTGAAAAATCTTTATCAATATACTGCCTTCTTCTACACATTTATCTCTACCCCATAATGGGTAATAGCTAATAATTAGGACTCATAAGAAATTTATAATCCACTCATGGGAAAAGTTTTTCCCGTATTAAGCACTAATATATTTTTAACGTCTAATTAGATCGGGTAATCATTCAAAAATTAAGAACAGAAGCTCATTACTTTTTGTTTCCCTATAATTGGAACCGTAGTAGGGCTCTACCCATTTATTCACTCGACCAAATTCATTTTTTTTATTACACGACAAGAATTCAAACAATTTAAATAAGGTTTTGGACCTATTCGGTAAGAATGAAATATTCTTAGAATTATCCATTGATACGACATGCTGCTTTTTCCATTCATTCCTTTCAGGATCAGTCGTGGTCTTACAAACTCTACCGATGGTATGGACGAATCTTTTGCTTCATACAAATGTGTAAAAGATGCTAGCCGCACTTAAAAGCCGAGTACTCTACCGTTGAGTTAGCAACCCAAATAAAATAATTAGAATGTGTAGATACAATCGGAATCTCAATAAAAAAAAAAGATTGAATTGCACAACGCAATCCAAACCAATCAAAACATTAAAATAGCAAAAATTTTTAAAATTCTAATTGATTAGATTCTGAACATAATAAAAATGAACAGATCCGATGAAAAAATTCTCAGATAAAAATAGGGATAAAGTAAAATATTTATAAATAGCTCCTTGTCTCTTATGTCATCCATTAATTCTATAGTATATATAGATTTTTATTGAGTTTAATCTTAATCAAAAAAAGACTTCTTGTATCACAGAAAATACAAGAACCCATTATTTGAATGAAATAAAAGCTATGGGACGGAGATATAAACGGATCCGTTTATCCACGATCGGATTATATTTATTTGATACACTGTTGTCAATATGAATGTTGAGAAAAGAATACAAAAGAAAAAACAATTTATAAATATAACTAACAATTCCAATTTCAATCAATTAGACAATTAGAATTATAAGAAAAAATAAGAAAAAAAAAAAAACTAAGGACTTGTGTTGGATTGGCACTATATATAATATTTCTATACAACACAACATTGATACAATATTGGTGGAAAAATAAATTAAGTAAAAAAACGAGGTTTATTCACTAAAATAAGCAAGTGAAATCCTTTGTGTTTTTTTATTTGTTCCTTAACTCATTGACAGTAATCTCAAAATTTTATATTTATAGACCCGATTACTTCATTTATTTATTATTTATTCACTTAATCTTTTTCTATCTATTTTATATATATCAATTTATATATATCAATAAAATTTATATCAATAAAATATAAATAGATTTTTGTCGTTATAAAAGACACTCTTTTATAGTAACAATAATAAATTTAGTATGATATAAATAGAACAAAAGAGGAAATAGCAAAGAAACAAAAAGGTTATACAAGGCTATATACAAATCATCCACATTTTTTTTATTTCATTAATTGAATTTTATTTGTTGATTAGGGCGAAGTTCCGTAAAAACCCCCGCCCTTTTTGAAATATCATGAACAGTTCCTGTAGGTTGAGCACCTTTTTCAAGGAAATATAGAATAGCAGGAACATTTAAATAGATTTGATTCTTTATCGGGTCATAAAAACCCACTTTACGAAGATCTCTTCCCTCTCGTCGGGATCGAACATCAATTGCAACGATTCGATAAATGGCTCATTGGGATAGATGAACAATACTCCCCCCCCCTAGAAACGTATAAGAAGTTTTCTCCTCGTACGGCTCGAGAAAATTCTAAATTATGTCTATGTATAGAATCATAATATCAAATAGATCCATAAAATCATCAAATTCATTATATTATTGATTTTAGTTTAAATACTTTTTCTTAGTCTCCCCCCCCCCCCCCAAAAAAAAATTATTTGTATCCTCATAACTCAAGTTGAATAACTCTCAAATAACTCAAAAGAAACCTTTTAGGTATTAAATTTATTGAGTGGTCTCTAACCCTTTTTGTTTGTCTCCTTTAGAATCTATTTTGATTCTTAAATATGATATGGTTGTTGAGACAATTGAAAACGGTATTTCCTTGTTCCAGGATCTTTATCTTTGCCTTGAATCATTGGGTTTAGACATTACTTCGGTGATCTTTAAATCGTTTCAAAACGGCAGCAACATACCATTTTTTGTGATTTCTTTCTATCAAAGAATCGTATGAATGGTTGATTCCTACGTAATACACTTTACTTTTGATTTGATCAAAAGAGTTTTACCAATTCCAACAAAATTAACTTTTTCATTTTTTCGAATTGGATCCTTTAGATTTATATATCTAAAATATACTTACGAAGTTGTTCCAATTTATTGATCGATACTAACCTTAGATTCTTGCCCTTGAGAAATTAATCAATACGTTCTACTCGAGCTCCATCGTGTACTATTTACATGGCAACACTCTCAAAAATGAGGGTTCCAGTGGAACAGAACAAATGATGTCGAGCCAAGAGCACTTTCGTTCCTATATAATATAAAAAAGTGGTGGATGTAAGAATCCACAGCTGATCATGTCCTTCAAGTCGCACGTTGCTTTCTTCCACATCGTTTTAAACGAAGTTTTACCATAACATTCCTTCAGTTTGGAACCAGTATGTAATTGATTCAATTATGGAATCGTGAATAATCATTGGTTCGGTCGGTACATAATAATCTATACTTTTTTCTTCTATATGAAGAATGGATAATGTATGACGAAGTCTCAACAAGAATTCAATCAATTTAACCCCATTGTTTATAATTTTTTTTTAATTATAACTAACATGAATAAATAAACACGAATAAACAAGTTATTTTGAATCTCTATCTTTAAGTAACGTGATAGGATAAATTCAACAATTTCACACTTCTTAGAGTACCAAGAACTCATAAGAAATCATTAAAAAGATTTAATTGATTGAATAGTTTCCTACCCTATATCATTATTTGCATAAGGTTTTACAGTAAGTACCATTCGCTTTTTATCATCATTAAGAGAAAGATAAATCCATATTGGATTAAACCATCAATGATTAATAAAAAAAAAAAAGACTGATGTAAGGAAAGATTGAAGATTTAGGTTGTTATTTTTTCATATTTCATATTGTAAAATCAGTAATATTTAACAAATCAAAATTTCGTTTCATATGCGTGTTATTTGAACTCGATTAAATTTGTGAAAAAGATATGATTAATAATAATAAAAAAAAAAAAGAAATTAAGAATCGCATTCTATAACAATATTATACTCTTAAACGGAAGACTGGTCGAAAAGACAATCTTTATTTTGATATATTTTATTATGATATAGATTATGATATATATTTTATTTTTTATTTATAGATTACTAAAATTATAGATTAATAAAATGATCGTGGGTCAGGTATGTTCTGGGACGGAAGGATTCGAACCTCCGAATAGCGGGACCAAAACCCGTTGCCTTACCACTTGGCCACGCCCCATTTCTAGTCGACACTAATAAACACTAATATTGGTACTGGTTGTTCGTCAACTCAAGTCTAAATATCTATTATCTATAAAATAGATTACTAGAATTTTTATACATGTAGACGTAGAATTAAACAGAATTTATTGATCATTACATATAATTCAATTAAGATATTGTATGAAAGTATGGTTTATTCTATTCTCTTTTGATTTGAGAATTGAAGGATTTTTGATTGGGTGAGTTCAAATCAAAGAAAGTTTTTTGGTCTATCTTATTTTCTTTTTATTCATTTTTCTTTTCTATGAATAATAACATATTTATAATAATAAAATAATAAAAAACTCAATTTATTAATAACTCAATCAAAATAAATAAAATACAATTATCCTCAAGAACAAAATGTTTGTTATGCTTAATATATTTAGTTTGATCTGTATCTGTCTTAATTCTGCTCTTTATTCAAGTAGTTTTTTCGTCGCCAAATTGCCCGAGGCCTACGCTTTTTTAAATCCAATCGTAGATGTTATGCCAGTAATACCCCTGTTTTTTTTTCTCTTAGCCTTTGTTTGGCAAGCTGCTGTAAGTTTTCGCTGATATCTTTAATTTAATAATGTCTAGACAAATTCATGATTTATTGAAAAAAAAAAAAAATTCAAAGAAAAGAATTGATAAGATCAGATAAGTCTTACACCCTCAATTCAAATATTGAAATTCTTGTACAACCGCGAAAAATCTGGATCACCCCACTTTATTTCTTGGTGTCAAAATAAAAAATCAAAATAGTAGGGTATGCGGTATAAAAACAGAGAATCTATTCTCTTTTTTACTAAAAAAAATCTTGGAGATGATGTAATGCTTACTCTCAAACTATTTGTTTACACGGTAGTGATATTCTTTGTTTCTCTCTTTATTTTCGGATTCCTGTCTAATGATCCAGGACGTAATCCTGGACGTGAAGAATAAAAGATAAGGTTTTTGTTTTCCTTGCTTGATTTTTGAATGTTCTTAGTAGGATTTTATCTATTACACATTTTTAACTATTAAAAATAAAAAGAGCTCGCGAAAAATTCGAAAGAAAATACCAAGTCATCAACAAAAACGGAAAGAGAGGGATTCGAACCCTCGGTACGAAAAACTCGTACAACGGATTAGCAATCCGACGCTTTAGTCCACTCAGCCATCTCTCCTCCCAATTGAAAAAGGATAATACTATGTTACATTATAAAAAATAAGGATTGAAAGAGCCCTTCATAATATTTTTTTTTCATCCGAGAGTGCTTTTTAGTTCCACGGCCCGGCTAAGTACTGACCAGGCCGGGCCCGCCATTTATTGTTCCAACGAATCATAAATAATTTTTTTTATTTGAAAACTAAAATACTTGCTTGTTATTACGATTGGAAAAATAAAAACTCTTTAGATTTCTATGATATAGAATCAAATGATATCGAATCAAAGTGTCGTTTCTTATCTTAATTTTTTATATTTATTCTTTATTTTCTTTATTCCTTTTATTTTAGTAAAAGTAAAGTAAAAAGGGAACTGTGGATTCTTGCACAATCCATTTTCATGTATGTTATGGCTTAAGTAGTTTTGTCGAGACGTCTAGGTCAAAAACCTCCGGCAAAAAAACACTTGTTATTTCGTTTTAGTTATTGAATTCTCTTTTCCGAATCTCATTGGGTTCTCTGATACAACACGTAAACGCTCTAATTTTCATGATTATTTTATGATCCTATCCTTTCTTTTTACTCTTTTAACTTTTTATTACGACCCATTTTCTTGTTCGACAAAAGGTTCATTTATATACAATAATCGAATTGTAGCGGGTATAGTTTAGTGGTAAAAGTGTGATTCGTTCTATAATCCTTTATATAGTTAAGGGGTCTTTCGGTTTGATTAATATTTCATTCCGACCAAAAACTTTATTTCTTAAAAGGATTTAATCCTTTACCTCTCAATGAAAAATTCGAGGAAGAATATACATTCTCGTGATTTGTATCCAAGAATCAATTAAAAATTGAAAAATTGGATTATGAGATTACGAAACATAATTTTTTTTTTTTAATTAGATCAATACTTCTAATTGAATAAGTATGAGTAAAGGATCCATGGATAAAGATAGAAAGTGGCTTTCTAATCGTAACTAAATCTTTAATTTGGAATTTGTATTACCGAAATTGAAGCAAAATGGCTATTAAACAATGACTTTGGTTTACTAGAGACATCGACAAATTGTTTTAGCTCGGTAGAAACAAAATGCTTTTCCTAAGGATTCTCTCACATAGAAATAGAGAACGAAGTAACTAGAAAGGTTGTTATAATATAATCCCCCTCTTTTCTATAGGGATCGTCTAGAAAGCGGGTTGTTCTGAATACATTCAGACAGAAAAGCTGACATAGATGTTATGGGTGGGATTTTTTTTTCGTTCATGTCTTAATATAGGAATTTATACATCTTCCATAAAGGAGCCGAATGAAACCAAAGTTTCACGTTCAGTTTTGAATTAGAGACGTTAAAAATGATGAATCAACGTCGACTATAACCCCTAGCCTTCCAAGCTAACGATGCGGGTTCGATTCCCGCTACCCGCTTTTACTTTATTTTTTTATTTTTTTTATTAAATTAATAAGAAATAAGAAAATAAATTAATAAGAAATAAGAAAAAAATAGAATTAAATATTTTGAGATTT